CTTACTTTCTTTGTAATTTGTAAAGTAAATATATAAATAGATAAATAATAAGAAATTAACGCTTGAGAGTGATATATGTTATAGTTGTATATGTAAATCCTAGATGTGAAAATAGTAAATAGAATAGTAATATGAATATGCGGAATTTATCAATCAACAAACAAAAAGGTATAAAAAATTTGATTTCTTTTTTTATTCTTATTCAAAGAATAAATAAGTGTAAATAGAAATGATGAAATAAGAAACAACGGCCAATGTCATAAAAATGATGAATCATAAATAGAGTTTAGGTTCGAATTCCATAGATAATATGAATGGGATTGTCTATAATGATAGAGAAATACAACATCTCCGCATATATAATTCTTAATTCTTATTCATCTACTTTGATATATATTATATTAATAATATATTTATATTTATTTTTTAAAAATGGGTTGGTTAAGTTTGAAAATGCACTCATTGAATGAGTAAACAATTGAATTGGATTCGGTTGGATAGTACCAACGAAATCGAGTACTAATTCCCATTTCTTATTGAATTAACCGATCTACTTGCTATCGGACATTTTTTTATTTTTGTTTGCAAAAAAAATTTCGACATATAATACTTTATTATTATGAGAATCAATCCTACTACTTCTACTTCGGGTCCTGGGGTTTCCGCTCTTGAAGAAAAAAACCTGGGGCGTATTGCTCAAATCATTGGTCCGGTACTGGATGTATCTTTTCCACCGGGCAAGATGCCTAATATTTACAACGCTTTGGTAGTTAAAGGTCAAGATACGGTTGGCCAGCAAATTAATGTAACTTGCGAGGTACAGCAATTATTAGGAAATAATCGAGTTAGAGCTGTAGCTATGAGTGCTACAGATGGTCTGATGAGAGGAATGGAAGTGATTGATACAGGAGCTCCTCTAAGTGTTCCAGTTGGTGGGGCGACTCTCGGACGAATTTTCAACGTTCTTGGAGAGCCTGTTGATAATTTGGGTCCTGTAGATACTCGCACAACATCTCCTATTCATAGATCTGCGCCTGCCTTTATACAGTTAGATACAAAATTATCTATTTTTGAAACGGGGATTAAAGTAGTGGATCTTTTAGCTCCTTATCGTCGTGGAGGAAAAATCGGGCTATTCGGGGGGGCCGGAGTGGGTAAAACCGTACTCATCATGGAATTGATCAACAACATTGCAAAAGCTCATGGAGGTGTATCCGTATTTGGCGGAGTGGGCGAACGCACTCGTGAAGGAAATGATCTTTACATGGAAATGAAAGAATCTGGGGTGATTAATGAACAAAATATTGCGGAATCAAAAGTAGCTCTAGTCTATGGTCAGATGAATGAACCGCCGGGAGCTCGTATGAGAGTTGGCTTGACTGCCCTAACCATGGCGGAATATTTCCGGGATGTTAATGAACAGGACGTACTTCTATTTATCGACAATATTTTTCGTTTCGTCCAAGCAGGATCCGAAGTATCCGCTTTATTAGGAAGAATGCCTTCCGCTGTAGGTTATCAACCCACTCTTAGTACAGAAATGGGTTCTTTGCAAGAAAGAATTACTTCTACCAAAGAGGGATCCATAACTTCTATTCAAGCCGTTTATGTACCTGCGGACGATTTGACGGACCCCGCTCCTGCCACAACATTTGCGCATTTAGATGCTACTACCGTACTATCAAGAGGACTCGCTGCAAAAGGTATCTATCCAGCAGTAGATCCTTTAGATTCAACATCAACTATGCTCCAACCTAGAATTGTTGGTGAGGAACATTATGAAACTGCGCAAAAAGTTAAGCAAACTTCACAACGTTACAAAGAACTTCAGGACATTATAGCTATCCTTGGGTTGGACGAATTGTCCGAAGAGGATCGTTTAACCGTAGCAAGAGCACGAAAAATTGAGCGTTTCTTATCACAACCCTTCTTCGTAGCAGAAGTTTTTACCGGTTCTCCAGGAAAATATGTTGGTCTAACAGAAACAATTAGGGGTTTTCAACTGATCCTTTCCGGGGAATTAGATGGTCTTCCGGAACAGGCCTTTTATTTGGTAGGTAATATCGATGAAGCTACCGCGAAGGCTATGAACTTAGATGTGGAGAGCAAATTGAAGAAATGACCTTAAATCTATGTGTACTGACCCCTAATCGAATTGTTTGGGATTCGGAAGTGCAAGAAATAATTTTATCGACTAATAGCGGCCAAATTGGTGTATTACCAAATCACGCACCTATTGCCACGGCTGTAGATATAGGAATTTTGAGAATACGTCTTAACGACCAATGGTTAACAATAGCTCTGATGGGCGGTTTCGCTAGAATAGGCAATAATGAAATAACCATTTTAGTAAATGATGCAGAGAGGGGCAGTGACATTGATCCGCAAGAAGCTCAACAAACTCTTGAAATAGCTGAAGCTAATTTAAGTAGCGCTGAAGGCAAGAGACAAACAATTGAGGCAAATTTAGCTCTCCGACGAGCTAGGACGCGAGTCGAGGCTATCAATACAATTTTATAACTAGTTGTTGGTGCGTCCGAATAGAATATAGAAGAATAAAGAAAAAGAAATTTTGATTATACACCATATTCTATTTTGATTCTACCGATTGAATCCAATCAAGTGTAATCAGATTTTGGTGCAACAAGAAACAACTCAAAAAATAGAAAAAATAAGAAGTAGTAGGGTATGGAAAAGATACAAAATAAATCAAAAAAAGAAGGTGGGTAGAAATACTTATTAGATACCATTGGCTGTGCGGTATCTAATAAGTTCTACCTACTATTGGATTTGAACCAATGACTCCTGCCGTATGAAAGCAATACTCTAACCGCTGGGTTAAGTAGGTCATTTATTATCATAAAGAAAAAAAAGGAACCCGTCACATTGATAGATTATAGATGGAATCTTATTTCTAAGCAATACCCTTGACAGGAAACAGATCAGAGAGCTATCATGTCAGATTATGCAATACTCACCTTGACAAGAATTTATATAATGATAAAATATTTATCACAAACACAAGGGCCATAGCTCAGTTGGTAGAGCACCTCGTTTACACGCGCGCCAATGTTTTTTCAGAGGAGTCCATCATGTAATCAACAGAATTTATCTTAGTAAAAAGTCGACGTCTTACTCCATGGATTCGAAGGAACAAGAGAACAATAGCCTGACAAATGGTTGGTTGGTCCAATTGAGGTCCCAATTTAGGCGCCAAGAAATAGAACCCATCATTGATTTGATAATTGATAAGGTGAATATTCAGTCCATTCAATGCTAGGCATAATGAGTATAAGTACCTCAAAAAAATCTCTTTTTGTCCTATGAACTTGAAGGTGTATGAAGTTTCATATTTGATGCTTTGGGCAGAGCGATAGAGACTCCATTTAACTTAGGTTGATATAGGCCGAAGGCAGACCTACGTCAAGATAACTCTTTTTTGAAACACTTTGGTATTGCTACTGAATAAAAATAAAGAGTCAGAGCACGCGGAGCCATCTCGTTATCTTTCTGTTAAGAAAAAGGATGGCGGACTCGCTGATATTTATATCAGTTGATGAAAGAGCCCAATGCAAAAAAAAATGCACGTTGGGTCTTTGAAACAGTTCGAATCATTTTGATAATAATAAGTTTGATCTGTTTTACCGAGAAGGTCTACGGTTCGAGTCCGTATAGCCCTAATTTTTCATTAATGTAAATTTCCAATTCAAAAATCGTAATTCGATATATCATATATATCATAAAGTCAAAAATAGAATCGAGTAATCGAAAAATACAAATTTTAGGAGGTTTCAATGAAGTATCCTCCTAAATTTACTAGACGATTTCGTATCGTTATAGTAATGAATGTCATTTTTCTTAAATTGAAAAAAAGAAATCTATTAGAAAAATGGATTTTGATTTATTTTGGTTATATCAGCTTAGTGTTTGGATTCTCACCGAAGGTTTTGGCCGCGGGGAGCCACAATCCAGGACTAAGCCTTGGTTCCCCCTAGCCCGGATCGAACCCCTTGAAGATCGGCTCGCTCAAAAGAGCATCCGAGAAGAACGAGAGGAATTGTCAAAAGACATGAAACGGATGGCGATGAGGGTCCAACACAGCAGGATACAGATGGTGCGTGTATGCGCGAATAGGAGAATAAACTATCTCCCATTCCATTCATTCGTCAAATTAGAACCGAATTTCTAATTTTGGTTTAGATTCTATGTAGATCAAGAACTACATGAGTTGCTTAACTTACTACGTGAGTTTGATTATAATTGTCAGTCATGGATAGATTCTCTATTTTATAGAGACATAGAATTTCCTCAGCTCTACGAGGTGGAGAGTGCCGTCGCCAAGATGCCCGGAAATCAAGCCCAAACGATTTTTGGAGAGCCCGTTGAAACGCTTACTTCTTTATCAACCCAGCAATGAGCAAACTTAGCCAAAAAAGCAGGTTATTCAATAATTAATTTAATTATAAAATATTTGATCATCGAAAAACTGAAAGGCATTTACCCAACCGACGGTTGGGTAAATGAACGAGGAGTCCGCGAAAAAGCCTTTTCAAAAAATATAAAAAATTCCATCCATAAAATGGAAGTTCCAACAACAACAACAACAAATCCCCATTCTCTTACCGGGGTCAACCAAGGGAATTTCCCCAGTTTTCCACAATTGGAAAATAGAGCAAATTCGAATCTTTCAAATTCGATCCAAAAAGGTAAGTGACCGGTAATTGTTCTTATTTTATTTGATACATTTCGGTGAGTAATGTTCGTGAATTAGGTGAAGGAAGGTACGGAAAGAGAGGGATTCGAACCCTCGGTAAACAAAAGCCTACATAGCAGTTCCAATGCTACGCCTTGAACCACTCGGCCATCTCTCCTAAAGAATCTTATGATTATGACCTAGAAAACGAGTAAATAGCGAGTCATTCATAGTATTGCAGTCTTCATCTTATTGCAGTATAGGTATGCCTGATCAATTATAAAAACAATAGAAAAAAAAATAGAAAACGTTTCATCAAAGAAAGATCTTCCTTCGGGGTTCGATGGATAAAAATATTTTTTTATTGTTAAAAGAAAAGACATTACATTAAAAACAAAAGATATATATCTTTTGTTTTATCAATAAGTAGCCTTTGTTATGGTTATAATATTTATACCGAACCAAATTAAACCAAGGAATTGGAACGAATCGAATCGTCTGATGGATTCATATTTTATACTATGATTCCAGTTAGACAGTGTTTATATTTATAAAATGATTCCATAGGAATTCAAAAATAGCTTTCTTTCCAGTTTCAGAACTACTTACTTTTACCTCATGGATCTATTATAAATTCTGGAATCATACCAGGGATTTTTTAATTTTGATTGTATAGTGTATACACGCTATGCACACAAAATAGTTATTCTATATTTTATCATATCATAAAATCATAATTAGATTATTCGATTATTTGATTCTTTTTCCTCTTTGGATCATAATCCAATCAAAACTAACTTCTCCAGGTATCCTAATTTGTAGGAAAAATTCCTTGATTCTTCCACTTAGATGAAATAGAACGAGTTCTGTTCATTGGTATACTACTCCATTGGTTTGGCTGACATCCAATCGGATTGAAACCTTTCCTCCTATTGATTCCTGTGAAAAAGGAACAATTTGAGTGGAAGGGAAGGCCCACATCTTTTTTTAGAATGAGTCTGTTTTTATGTTATTTCGTACTGTAAATTCCCTTTTTGTGGGATTCTTTTCCCCCGAGAGGTAATGCGAAGAATTATCGAATGGATTGTTAACTATGCCTAGATCGCGGATAAATGGAAATTTTATTGATAAGACCTTTTCAATTGTAGCCAATATCTTATTACGAATAATTCCGACAACTTCAGGAGAAAAAGAAGCATTTACCTATTACAGAGATGGTGCGATTTGATTTTTTGATTGATTTTTTTAATTTCTTTATCATTTTCAGTTTTACGAGAAAGCCATATGATTCATTCGGGATAGAAAGAAAACTATTATTGAAATAAACCTACGCTTGTTGAAGGTGAAGTTTGAAAATGGAACAACCCCTTCTGTCGTGTATCCTCGATTGATGCAGCCTCAGACGCTTTCATTTTGATTCGAGTCTTAAGCGAAAGGTTACACCTATGGGTTCTGTATTCCAGGTCAATCCCACTCTACTAGTACCAATGGGCGGCATAGGGGAAGAAGCGCTACACCTAGGAATCAACAACACAAAAACTTTGTTATAAATTATCCCCTTTCCTTATCGGGATCGGGACTACCAAGAATGGTTGGGACAACAAACATCCATCTCGTTCGTACTTTGGATACCCGTATAACCATCGAAGACCGTTGAAGTGACTAATTCCTGAAAATAGGGGGCGTTGAGGACAAAAAAATTGTTGGAGTTACCTTTTTTTTCTATATAGCACCAACGCCCTTGGTGTTAAGAAAATACCTCTTGCAGTAGGGTTGGCTAGAGATTTCTTGTAAAAACGCTAGCCCCTCTCAGTTTATAATGAGAATATTTCATTTTGATTTCATGGATTATTATCATTATGCACAGAAGGGAGGAGCCGTATGAGGTGAAAATCTCATGTACGGTTCTGGAACGGGGATTCTTTGAATAGAATGAACGACCGTAACGGATGTCAGCCCAATCCGAAGGAAATTATGCGGAAGCTTTACAAAATTATTACGAAGCTACGCGACTAGAAATTGATCCCTATGATCGAAGTTATATACTCTATAACATAGGCCTTATCCACACAAGCAACGGAGAACATACGAAAGCTTTGGAATATTATTTCCGAGCACTCGAACGAAATCCATTCTTACCGCAAGCTTTTAATAATATGGCCGTGATCTGTCATTACGTGCGACTATCTCCACTATAGAAAAGAGGAAAAAAGAGAAAATAGGCTAGTAAAACTAAATACTACAAATAAAAAAAAAAGGGCTTTCTACATAAGTATCGTACAAAACAACGATTTTTATTAGCTGTAGAAAAAAAAGAGACTTCATATAAGCCGAAATATGAAGAAATAGATATGCCCATTTTATTCTATGGATAAAGGATCAAATTGTTAGAGGAAGCACCGTAAAGATCAATTTGCGAGGTTTTGGGCCGATACAATAAGAACTGCTTACTTATGTCATGATATGAGATAAAAGTTAGGAATCAACTTATGTGATAGAGTCGATCCACTAAGGTATTAAGCAGCGGTGTAGCATCAGATCCCAAAGATAGTAAGCCCTTTCTTAATGGAGGAAAGTCTTTTTCAAAGATTCTATATGAATTTCTATATGAAACCGAGATAGTTACCTTTCAGAAAATTATACCGATAGCGGAGGATGTCTATGTTTCATTCTTCTGAAGGTGGGAGAAAAGATAAAACTGATTAGTAATCAAAATTCAAGTTTGAAACTCATGTAAATTAATTAATCTCTTCTGGTTAAGCCGATAAAAAATGGGATAGATTTACGAAAAATCTTATTCATTTCGA